TATGAAACTTCCGTTAGGAAAATTTTTGTTCGAATAAGTTTGTTAGGTGATGTGAGTTAATGGAAAAATTTGATTAATACTAAAATTTAAGTTATATTTTGTGAACCACTAGAATGCGAAAAGGTTGATATCGGGTTGTCGCAGATGTTTTTGGGGTTTGGCATGGGGGCGGGGGGGTTTGGTTATGAAATACCATGTATTTTTCAGTTATGTCATTCAAGCATTAAAAGATTGTCTTAGGTGGTTTTTATTATGTGGATTAATAGACCTTAACTAGAAGGTTCGCCTGGACAGTAAGGTGATCTTCACGGGCCTTGACGGCTATGCTGGTGACGGCATCCGAAAATATAAAAATACCAAATGCATGACACCACAGTTATGTTGGTCATGGGCTGATTAGACCTGTACCATCGAGATGTCTTATTTAAGGGGAACGTATGGGCGATAACGCATTTAATGGCCCTGAAGTAAGAACCAGATGTCTGATAAAGTTTCAGTATAGCTACCCCCAAGTTTTATGGGCCCGGAGCGAGAAGAGGGGCATTAAGTGGGCGGGTTGTTGGTTTCACGGAGGATGGTAGAAAAAGAGACAAAATGGGGAAGGGGATAGTCGTATGGAAGAGAAAGGTTTATGACTGTAATGGTGTATGTAAGATAACACAGATATGTCAAGAAACATTGATGTAATATTGGGTATTAATAGGCATGGTGAAGTGGTTTAAATGTTGAGATAACATTTTATGTCTTAAAATCATTAATTTATAATACTTGCTTATATGCTAGGGGAATATAATTTAATGTACGATATACATAAATGTATAATGTACTAGATAATTTTATGTACGTCAAGAAGTAGTTTAATAAGAATACCAGCTTTGGGTGCTGATGGTGGGGGTTATTCCTTCTTCTTGATGTCCTAAGAAGATTTATTCTTCATTTCTGGTTTACAAGACCAGGGTAATAGATTATACTATTAGGACATAGGTTTCATTTAAGTATGTTGTCTTCAATTATTCCTGAGATTGGTATTAGAATTAGAATAATGGAGAAGTAGCTAATTGATGCTAGTTGGCCGATGATGATGAATGGATGTTCAACTGGTTGGCCTCCGATTCAGGTTAAGACAAGGAGGTTGGCTACTAGGACTCAATAAAGGATTTGGGTAATAGGACGGAATATTAGGCTTCGTTGTTTGGAAGTGTGGAGGAAGGGTAGAAAGGCTAAGACTAGGATGGATAGGACTAGGGCTAGGACTCCTCCTAGTTTGTTAGGGATGGATCGTAGAATTGCGTAGGCGAATAGGAAATATCATTCTGGTTTAATATGGGGTGGGGTGTTAAGTGGGTTGGCTGGTGTGTAGTTGTCTGGATCTCCTAATAAGTCTGGGAAAAATAGCACTAGGGCTATAAGGAATATAATTAATATGACTACTCCTAGGATGTCTTTGATTGTATAGTATGGGTGAAATGGAATTTTGTCTGAGTCGGAGTTTAAGCCTGTAGGGTTGTTTGATCCTGTTTCGTGAAGAAAGAGAAGATGGACGAAGACTAGAGCTGCAATAATGAATGGGAGGATGAAGTGAAATGCGAAGAAGCGTGTTAGGGTTGCTTTATCTACTGAGAAGCCTCCTCAGATTCATTCTACTAGGGTAGTTCCAATGTATGGAATTGCTGATAATAAATTTGTAATTACTGTTGCCCCTCAGAATGATATTTGTCCTCATGGGAGAACATAGCCTATAAATGCGGTGGCTATCACTGCAAAGAGTAAGACTACTCCGATGTTTCATGTTTCTATAAAGGCGTAGGATCCATAGTACATTCCTCGGCCTACATGGAGGAAAAGGCAAATGAAGAATATTGATGCTCCGTTTGCGTGCATATATCGGATTAGTCATCCGTAGTTTACGTCTCGGCAGATATGTGTTACTGATGAAAATGCTGTTGTTGTATCTGATGTGTAGTGTATAGCTAGGAAAAGGCCTGTGATGATTTGGATTATTAAGCAGACTCCTAATAGTGAGCCGAAGTTTCATCATGATGAAATATTTGATGGGGCGGGAAGGTCAATGAAAGAATGGTTAATTATTTTAAGAAGTGGGTGGGTTTTTCGGATGTTTGTCATTAGGAGTTTCTATAGTTGAATTACAACGATGATTTTTCATGTCATTAGTCACAGTTAGATGCTGTGTAGAAATAATGAATAATTATATTTACATTTTAAGTTTAGTGTTTTTGGGTGGTTGTATTGGGTTGGCGTTGAAGCCCTCACCTATTTATGGGGGGTTAGGGTTGATTATTAGTGGGTTTGTAGGTTGTTTAATAATTTTAGGGTTTGGTGGTTCGTTTTTGGGGTTGCTAGTATTTTTGATTTATTTGGGTGGAATATTAGTTGTATTTGGATATACAACGGCTATGGCGACTGAGGAATACCCTGAGACTTGGAGTTCGAGTTGATTGGTTTTTGGATTTTTAATTGTAGGGATTATAACAGAGGTATTTTTTGTGTGGCTAGCTGATTATTGAAATGAAGTTGGGTTAATTAATTTTGATAGTTTGAGTGATTGAATAATGTATGAAATCGATGATGTTGGAATTATATTGGAGGGTGGTATTGGGGTTGCAGCAATGTACAGTTGTGCTACTTGGATAATGGCTGTGGCTGGTTGATCGTTGTTTGCTGGAATTTTTATTATTATTGAAATCACTCGGGAGTAATAATGTAAATAGTAGCAACTAAGGCCATGGAAATTATGAATGAGAGGAAATATAGTTTGATTATTCCTTTTTGGCTAGTTAGTATTTTGGATGTAAGTGTGTGAATTAATGAAGTGGATTTTGGGATAGATTTTTCTAGTCAGATTATGTCTAGAAGTCCTAGAGATACTTTAAAGCTAGGGTCTAGAGATTTTAGTGGAATTATACGGTGAAGAATAGATGGGAAGAAGCCTAGGGAAGTTGAGAATATTGAGTAGGGTTTAATCTTGTTTAGGGAAAATTTTAGGGTTAAGTTGTTTAGTTCTAGGGCAATTATGAATCCTAGAATGGAAATTGCTAGGGCTATAATTTTTAGGTATCATGGTATTGTGAGGACTTGAATGTTAGTAGGAGGAATATTGTTTGAGATTAGGTAACCGGCTAGAATGCTGCCAAATGCTAATCGTTTGATAGGGTTAATTAAGTTTGGATCATTTTCGTTGATAATAATTATTGGGGGATATCGTGGTTTGGTTATTGCTACGAAGTAAATAATTCGAATGCTATATATAGCTGTTATTGATGTGGCGATAAGTGTAATTAGGAGGGCTCAGGCGTTGGTGTTACAGATGTTGATAGATTCGATAATGGAGTCTTTAGAATAAAATCCAGTTAGGAAAGGTATTCCTGTTAGGGCTAGGCTTCCAATAATTAAGCAGGATGATGTAAATGGTATAATTTTTATTACGCCTCCTATTTTTCGAATGTCTTGTTCGTCATTGAGATTATGAATTATTGATCCTGAGCATATAAATAATATGGCTTTGAAAAATGCGTGAGTACAAATATGGAGGAAAGCTAGATATGGTTGGTTAATTCCTAAGGTTACTATTATCAGGCCTAGTTGGCTGGATGTAGAGAAGGCTACGATTTTTTTTACATCGTTTTGTGTGAGTGCGCAGATAGCTGTAAATAATGTGGTTAAGGCTCCTAGGCATATTATTGTTGTTAAGATTATATTATTGTTTGATAGGAGTGGATGAAAACGGATAAGTAAGAAGATGCCTGCGACAACTATAGTGCTTGAATGAAGTAAGGCTGATACTGGTGTTGGTCCTTCTATAGCTGAGGGTAGTCATGGGTGAAGCCCGAATTGAGCTGATTTTCCTGTTGCTGCAATTAATAACCCTAGAAGGGGAATGGAGTTACTGTTGTTGGTGAGTAAAATTTGTTGAAGTTCTCAGGAGTTTATATTTAGGCAGTATCATGTTATGGCTAGGATAAATCCTACGTCTCCGATTCGATTGTATAGGATGGCTTGAAGGGCTGCTGTGTTTGCATCAGCGCGACCGTGTCATCATCCAATTAGTAGAAATGATATAATTCCAACTCCTTCTCAGCCAATGAATAGTTGGAATAAATTATTAGCTGAGGTTAAGATAATTATGGTAATTAGGAATATTGTTAGGTACTTAATAAATCGATTGATATGATAGTCTGAGTGTATGTATCATGAGGAGAATTGTATAATAGATCATGTAACGTATAATGCTACTGATAAAAATAGGGTGGAGAAATAGTCAATTTTAAAGCTTATTGTGATGTTAATAGAGTTAATTGTAATTCAGTGTCAGTTAGTAATTATATATTCTGTGTTTTGGTGAATAAATAAGAGTAAAGGTAGAAGACTTAGGAAAAATGAAAATTTAATTGATGTGGTGGTATACAATGGAAAATTAATACGTTTAATTGAGTTAGTTATTGAAATTAGGACTGGGGATAGAAGAATAATAAAGATTGTTAGAATAAATGATGCGATTATGTTATTTATTACTTTTATTTGGAGTTGCACCAAGATTTTTGGTTCCTAAGACCAATGGATTGCTTTTATCCTATAAAAGTAAGAAAGCCATGTGTTTAAGCATGGTGGCATGAATTAGCAGTTCTTGCATACTTTCTTGGTAAATAAGGAAGGTTAATTTCCTGTTGTCAGATTCACAGTCTAATGTTTTTTGTAAACTATATTTACATATTGTTAACCCTGTAATTAGTTTTGGGTTTATGGTGAGTAGTGTTAGTGGAATAATGTGGAGGAGTATAAGGGTTAGTTCTCGGGTGTGTGAGGGTTGTAAGTTATTTATGTGATTTGTTAATTTGCCTCGTTGTGTTGTGATAATTATGTATATTGAGTATATTGCTGTAATAACAATATTAATTCCTATGAGAATAATTGAGAAGTTAGATCAAGAAAATAATGATATGGTGATGAATAATTCTCCGATTAGGTTAATTGAGGGTGGTAAAGCTAGATTAGCTAGGCTTGCTAGTAGTCATAATGTTGCTATTAGGGGGAAAATTGTTTGTAGGCCTCGAGCTATGATCATAGTTCGATTATGGATTCGTTCATAGTTTGAGTTTGCTAAGCAGAATAGGAGTGATGAGGTTAGGCCGTGGGCAATTATTAGTATTGTAGCTCCTATGAAGCTTCATGGGGTTTGAATTATAATAGATGAGATTACTAGGGCTATGTGACTTACTGAAGAATATGCAATTAATGATTTTAGGTCTGTTTGTCGGAGACAGATTGAGCTTGTTATGACTATGCCTCATAGAGATAGCAAGATGAATGGGTAAGCTATAAATTTTGTTAGAGGGTCTAGGATGATTGAAATTCGGATTATACCGTACCCCCCTAGTTTAAGTAAGATGGCGGCTAGAACTATAGATCCTGCGATTGGGGCTTCGACGTGTGCTTTGGGTAGTCACAGGTGGACACCATATAATGGTATTTTGATAAGAAATGCCATTATACATGCTAGTCATAGAATATTGTTGGATCAAGAGGAATTAATTGGGTGGGCTGTTAGAGATAAGATTGTAAAGTTTAATGTTCCTATAGAGTTATGAATTGAGATTAAAGCAATGAGAAGTGGAATTGAGCCAATAAGTGTATAAAATAAGAAATAGATGCCTGCATTTAGTCGTTCTGTTTGATTTCCTCATCGGGTAATAATTACTAGTGTGGGGATTAGGGTGGCTTCAAATAAAATGTAAAATATGATTAGTTCAGTTGCCGAGAAAGTTATAATAAGTAGGATTTGTAGAGTTACTAGCATGGAGATGTAGAATTTTTGATGTGAAGATTTTTCTTTTTTTAGGTGATTTTGACTAGCAATCAATATAAGTGGAAGGAGTCAAGTAGTAAGGATAATTAATGGGGTGGATAGGGGGTCTGAGGAAAATATAATTGAGAAGTTTAAGTAGTTTTCGTCATTTTGTCATAAGAGTAGGAGGCTGATGAGGCTAATTAGGAAGCTGTGGGATGTGATGTTTATTCAGGTTTTTTTGGGGGTTGATAATCAGATTGTTGGTAAAAGTATAAGTGAGGGAATAATAATTTTTAGCATTGTAGAAGGTTGAGGTTTTGAACATAATCAGTTCCGTATGTGTTTGAGACCTTTACTAGTAGGGCTAATCCTACTGCTGCTTCGCATGCTGCAAACACCATAATTGTAATGGGGATTGGTATAGAGGTTATGGAGTGAGAATTTAAGGTTGCTGTTGTGGTTATAATAAATAGGGATAATATTATGCCTTCAAGACATAGTAGGGTAGACATGAGGTGTGAGCGAAATATTAATGTACCTAGGAGTGATAGGGTAAAGGCTAGTATTAAGTTAAGGAAGGCAGATGTCATGTTGGTAATTATGAATGTAGTCATAATCTAATGAGTCGAAATCATTAATTTTTACTTAAACTAATTACCATTTATTCTGTTCATTCTAGACCTTTTTGTACTCATTCATAAGATAGACCTAGGGACAAGATGGTTACTAGGATAAAGGCTGTAATGGTTGTTATTGTGGTGTTGGGGGATTGAATTGCTCATGGGAGGGGTAGAAGGAGGGCGATTTCTAGGTCAAATAATAGAAATGTAATTGCTACAAGGAAAAATTTTATGGAAAAAGGTAGACGTGCAGAGCTTGTTGGGTCAAATCCGCATTCGTATGGGTTTGCTTTTTCTGTGTATAAGTTTATTTGGGGTAATCAGAATGCGATTAGGATTAGGGCTAGTGATAGGAGACTGTTAACTATGATAATAATAAGTAGATTAATTACTCTCTTCCGTTAGTTCAGAATCTACTGATTGGAAGTCAGTTATATTAAATATACTAAGAGAGTAAGATCCTCATCAATAGATTGAAACATATAGGAAGAGTCATACTACGTCTACGAAATGTCAGTATCATGCTGCTGCTTCAAATCCGAAGTGATGTTTTGATGTGAAGTGAAATTTGAGTTGTCGTATTAGGCAGATAATGAGGAAAGTTGTTCCGATAATTACGTGGAGGCCGTGGAATCCTGTTGCTATAAAGAATGTAGATCCATAGATACCGTCTGAGATAGAGAAAGATGTTTCGAAATACTCTGAAGCTTGAAGGGCAGTAAAGTAGAGGCCTAAAATGATAGTAATAAGTAGGGCTTGATTTATGTGATTTCGTTTTCCTTCTATTAGGCTGTGATGGGCTCATGTGATTGAAACACCTGAAGCTAATAGGACTGATGTATTGAGAAGTGGAACTTCTAGAGGGTTAAGTGGTGTGATTCCTGTTGGTGGTCAGCAGCCTCCGAGATCGTGTGTTGGTACGAGGCTGGAGTGATAAAATGCTCAGAAAAAGCCAGCGAAGAAAAAAACTTCGGATACAATAAATAGGATCATTCCGTATCGAAGCCCCTTTTGGACGATAGGAGTGTGATGTCCTTGGTATGTTCCTTCACGGATAATATCTCGTCATCATTGATATATTGTTAGGGTGTTTGCTAATAGCCCTAAAGATAAGAGTGTAGTGGAGTTATAATGAAATCATATTACTAGTCCGGATGTTAATAGAAGAGCTGAAAATGCTCCTGTTAATGGCCATGGACTTGGATTAACTATGTGATATGCATGTGTTTGGTGGGTCATTATGTGTTATCATGTAAGTAAAGGCTTACAAGCAGAGTAAATACGTAGGCTTGAATTAATGCTACAGCAAATTCTAATACTGTGAGTAGAAGGAGAATGATGAATGTAATTGTGGCGGTTGGTGGGCTGATGTTTATGAGTACTAGGGTGGCTCCTCCAATTAGATGTATAAGAAGATGTCCCGCTGTAATATTTGCTGTTAGTCGTACTGCTAGTGCTATAGGTTGGATAAATAAGCTAATAGTTTCAATGATAATAAGTATTGGAATGAGTGAAATTGGGGTTCCTTGTGGAAGGAAGTGGGCTAATGAGGTTTTAAGTTTGTGTCGAAACCCTAAAATGACTGCTCCAGCTCATAGGGGAATTGCTATACTCAGGTTTATTGATAGTTGTGTGGTTGGTGTAAATGTGTGTGGGAGAAGGCCTAGAAGGTTTGTGGACCCAATAAATATAATTAGGGAAACGATTATTAATGCTCATGTTCGTCCTTTTGGTGTGTGAATTAATATTATTTGTTTAATAATAAGTTTAATTAGTCAATGTTGGAATGAATGTAGGCGGTTATTGATTAAGCGTTCTGATGATGGGAATAAAATAGATGGGAATATAATAATGGTTACGACAATTGGTAGTCCTATTACTGTAGGGGTAATGAATGAGGCAAATAGATTTTCGTTCATTTTGATTCTCAAGGGTTTTTTGTTTTTAAGGTTGTTAGTGATTTGGATGACGGTGATAGCGGGAATGATTGTGCGGAAATTTTTAATTGAAATAGGATAAATAAGGTAATTATTGATGATACAATGGTAATAAATCATGTGGATGTGTCTAGTTGTGGCATATCACTATGGAGATTTAAGGTCTCTAACTTTAACTTAAAAGGTTAACGCTCTAAGCTTCATAGTGAATTTAGATTATTGAGGCTGATCAATTTTCAAAATGTTTTAGTGGAACTATTTCAAGGACGATAGGTATAAAACTATGGTTTGACCCACAGATTTCTGAACATTGGCCGTAGAATAGTCCTGGTCGATTTGATGTTACTGTTGCTTGGTTTAGGCGTCCTGGGATTGCGTCAGTTTTAAGTCCTAATGACGGGACAGCTCATGAATGTAGGACGTCTTCGGAGGAGATTAATATACGAATTGGCAGTTCTATTGGTAAAACTACTCGGTTGTCAACTTCTAGGAGTCGAAGTTCGCCTGGTTTTAGGTCGTTTGTTGGGATTATGTATGAATCAAAACATAGGTCTTCGTAATCTGTATATTCGTAACTCCAGTATCATTGATGACCTATAGTTTTTACTGTTAATACTGGGTTGTTAATTTCATCTATTATATATAAAATTCGTAATGATGGGAGAGCAATCATGATAAGGATAACAGCTGGAAGAATAGTTCAGATAGTTTCGACTTCTTGGGCATCTATTGTACTTGTATGTGTTAGTTTTGTTGTTAGTATCAGTGAGATAATATAAAGTACTAAAGAGCTAATAAGGAACACAATTATTAATGTGTGGTCGTGGAAATTTATCAGTTCTTCTATAATGGGTGATGTAGCGTCTTGTAAGCCTAGTTGGAATGAATAAGCCATATAAGATATATAGATTTTAGTCTATAATTTAACTTTGACAAAGTTATGTAATGATTTTACTAATATCTTATTGAGAAAGACATAGAGGTTATGAAGTTGGCTTGAAACCAATTTGAGGGGGTTCGATTCCTTCCTTTCTTATTTTACTTTAACATAGGATGGTTCTTCAAATGTGTGATATGGTGGTGGGCAACCGTGAAGTCATTCTAGGTTAGTTGAAGAATAGGATACTGATATTACTTCACGTTTAGAAGCAAAGGCTTCTCAGATTATGAAAATTATTACAAGAACGGCTGTGAGTGAAATGAAAGATCCTATAGATGATACTGTGTTTCATGTGGTGTAAGCATCTGGATAATCTGAGTATCGTCGAGGTATTCCTGAAAGACCTAGAAAATGTTGAGGGAAGAATGTTATGTTTACTCCAACAAATATGATTGCAAAGTGAGCTTTAGCTCATGTATCGTTTAAAGTATAGCCTGAAAATAATGGGAATCAGTGTACAAATCCGGCTATAATAGCAAACACTGCTCCTATAGATAGTACGTAGTGGAAGTGGGCTACTACATAATATGTATCATGAAGGACAATATCAAGTGAAGAATTTGATAAAACAATTCCTGTTAGGCCTCCTACTGTGAACAGAAAGATAAAGCCTAGGGCCCATAGTATAGCTGGAGATCATTTGATGTTACCTCCATGTAGTGTTGCGAGTCAGCTAAATACTTTGACTCCAGTTGGAATAGCAATAATTATAGTGGCAGATGTAAAGTAAGCTCGTGTATCTACGTCTAGGCCTACGGTGAATATGTGATGGGCTCAGACAATAAATCCTAGGAAACCGATGGATATTATAGCTCAAACTATTCCTATATACCCGAATGGTTCTTTTTTTCCAGAGTAGTAAGTAACTACATGTGAGATAATTCCAAATCCTGGAAGAATTAAAATGTAGACTTCTGGGTGTCCAAAAAATCAGAATAAGTGTTGATAAAGGATTGGGTCACCTCCTCCTGCAGGGTCAAAAAAGGTTGTGTTAAGGTTTCGATCTGTCAATAGTATTGTAATTCCTGCGGCTAGAACTGGAAGGGATAAGAGTAGAAGAACAGCTGTAATTAGTACTGATCAAACGAATAGTGGTGTTTGATATTGGGTTATAGCTGGGGGTTTTATGTTAATAATAGTTGTAATAAAGTTAATAGCTCCTAAGATAGATGAAACACCTGCTAGATGTAGAGAAAAAATGGTTAGATCAACGGATGCTCCAGCGTGAGCTAAGTTTCCAGCTAGAGGTGGGTATACTGTTCATCCTGTTCCTGCTCCTGCTTCTACTATGGAGGATGCTAATAAGAGGAGAAATGATGGGGGTAGAAGTCAAAAGCTTATATTATTTATTCGTGGAAATGCTATATCAGGGGCTCCAATTATTAATGGAACAAGTCAATTACCGAAGCCTCCAATCATTATTGGTATTACTATAAAGAAAATTATAACAAATGCGTGGGCAGTAACAATTACATTATAGATTTGGTCGTCTCCTAGAAGTGCACCTGGTTGACCTAATTCAGCTCGAATTAAAATACTAAGTGCTGTGCCTACTATTCCTGCTCAGGCACCGAATAGTAAGTATAGAGTTCCAATGTCTTTATGGTTAGTTGAGAAAAGTCAACGATTTACGAACATAGGTAAAATGGCTGAGTAAGCATTAGACTGTAAATCTAATTACAGAGGTTCAAGTCCTCTTTTTGCCAAGCCTTAAGGTGATGTTCATGTCGAATTGCAAATTCGGAGGAGTAGGAGAAATCCCCTACTAAGGCTTCTCCCGCCTCTTTTCTGATAGGCGGGAGAAGTAGATTGAAGCCAGATTTAGGGTATTTAGCTGTTAACTAAAATTTCGTGGGTTTAATTCCTACCAATCTAGATTGAGGTCTTAGCTTAATGAAAGCGATTGATTTGCATTCAGTAGATGTAGGATAAAGTCTTACAGTCCTTAGACAGAAGTTAAACTTATCTGTTTTCTTAGGGCTTTGAAGGCTCTTGGACTGTATATCCTAAACTTCTACATAATTAGTTGGGGTGCTAGTGGAAGTGTCGTTGTGCCTATAATGGTAAGTAGGGGAAGTATAAAGTTGTGTTTTGGATTTGTTAGGTGGGAGAGTATTTTTGAGTTGTTGTTTGTTGGGAATATTGTTAGTGAAGTGGAGTAGATCAGACGGGTATAAAAGAATAAGTTAAGTAGGGCTATTATAGCTATTAAGGTTGTCAAGATTGTGCAGTTATTTTTTAGTAGTTCTGAAATGATAATTCATTTTGGTAAAAATCCTGTGAGGGGAGGGAGACCTCCGAGGGATAGGAGAACAATGGATATTATTGTTAGTGTTGTTGGGGTTTTGTTTCATAGTAATGAGATTGAGTTCATTGTTGTTGATGAATTAAGTATTATTGTTAGGAATAAGGGAATAGTAAGAAGAATATAAATGAATAGGTTGAGGAGTGTTAAAGATGGGTTAAATGTGATGATGGCTAATATTCATCCTATGTGGGCGATTGATGAGTAGGCTATAATTTTTCGTATTTGTGTTTGGTTAAGTCCTCCTCATGCTCCAATAAAGACTGATAAGATTGCGAGGGTCAGGGTAATGGTTGAATCAATGAGGTTAAAAATTTGAAATAGAATAGACAGCGGGGCGATTTTTTGTCATGTTAGTAGAATTATTCCTGTATGAAGTTCAATTCCTTGAGTTACTTCAGGTAGTCAGTAGTGGAATGGTGCTAGGCCAAGTTTTATGGATAGTGAGATTAATGTTATTGTGAGGATGAGGTCGTTTGTTTGTTGTTGAAATATTCATAATCCTAGTTGTTTGTAATTTAGAATAATTGCTAGTAGGATAATTATTGATGCTGTTGCTTGTGTTACGAAATATTTTGTTGCTGCTTCAGTTGAGCGGGGGTTTTTTTTGTTAATTAGTAATGGGATAATCGCTAGTAGACTTAGTTCTAGGCCTACTCATATTAGTAGGAGGTTGGAGCTGGATATTGTAATGATGGGTCCTGAGAGAATAGTGAGATAAATGACAGCTAGGGAAATAGGGTTTATTAGTACGGGAAGGATTTAAACCAACGTTTTCGGGGTATGGGCCCGATAGCTTAATTAGCTGACCTTACTTAATAGAATATGGTGTATAGGTGGCACGAAGAATTTTGAATTCTTAAGTTTAGGTTCAATTCCTGTTATTCTAGAAATAAGAGGGTTTAAACCTCTATAATTTACTCTATCAAAGTAACTCTTTTATCAGACATATTTCTACAGGCATGGTGGAATGCTTGCTAAAAATATTGGTAAAGAAATATGTCATATGCATAATGCTAATGTAAGGGGTAGAAAGTTTTTTCATAATAAATGTATGAGTTGGTCATAGCGGAATCGTGGGTATGATGCTCGAATTCATAGGAAGATGGATGATAAAAGTAGGGTTTCTGTTATAAAATTAGTTGAGTAGAGTTCTGGGAAATTGATGTTGTGGAGTGGGCCTAGGAAAATAATGGATGTCAATGCGTTTATTAAAATAATGTTAGTGTATTCGGCTATAAAGAATAGTGCAAATGGGCCTGCGGCGTACTCAACGTTGAAGCCCGAAACTAATTCAGATTCTCCTTCAGTCAGGTCAAATGGAGCTCGGTTGGTTTCTGCTAGTGTTGAAATGAATCATATTATAGCTATTGGTCAGGTTGGGATAATTAGTCATATATGTTCTTGTGTGTAGATAAGTGTCTGTATAGAGAATGAGCCGCTTAGCAGTAACACTGAGAGAAGAATAATAGCTATAGTGACTTCGTATGAGATTGTTTGGGCTACTGCTCGTAATGCGCCAAATAATGAATATTTTGAATTTGAGGCTCATCCTGATCATAGAATGGAATATACTGAAAGGCTTGATAGGGCTAAGAAAAATAGGATCCCTAGGTTGAGGTTGATTAGGGGGTGGGGTAAGGGAAGGGGGATTCATAGGCTTAGGGCTAGTGAAAGGGATAAAGTTGGTGCGATGATAAATAGTGAAATGGATGTTGTTAGGGGTCGTATAGGCTCTTTTATGAATAGTTTTATGGCATCGGCGAATGGTTGTAAGGTTCCATATGGCCCTACAATGTTTGGGCCTTTTCGTAGTTGTATGTAGCCTAGGATTTTGCGTTCTACTAATGTCAAAAAAGCTATGGCGATTAAAATTGGAAGTAAGAGTGTTAGAATATTAATAAAGTACACTATTAGGGAGAGGATTTGAACCTCTGGGAACAAGGTTTTAAGTCTTACGCAATTTCCTGGCTCTGCCACCCTAATGACCTGGTCTGGGTAATCTTTTTTACATATTTATTTTATTGAGATAATTTCATAAATTTGGTTAAGAGCGCTTATGTTAAGGTGGCTCTATTTCTCTTATCCTTTCGTACTGGGAGAAATTGTTAATAGATAGAAACCGACCTGGATTTCTCCGGTCTGAACTCAGATCACGTAGGACTTTAATCGTTGAACAAACGAACCATTAATAGCTTCTGCACCATTGGGATGTCCTGATCCAACATCGAGGTCGTAAACCCTATTGTCGATATGGACTCTTAAATAGGATTGCGCTGTTATCCCTAGGGTAACTTGGTCCGTTGATCAAATAGTTTTGGGTCAATTGGAAAATGAATTACTTTGACTTGTTGGTCTATGTTATTATAATCGTTCGGAGGATTTTCTGTTCTCCGAGGTCACCCCAACCAAAATTTTAGGCTTATAATATTGTTTTTGTCCCATTAGGTGGGTTAGAAAAATAAATAAGTTTAAATTTAAGCTCCATAGGGTCTTCTCGTCTTATTAAGAAATTCCAGCCTCTTCACTGGAAGGTCAATTTCACTGATTAAAAATAAGAGACAGTTGGACCCTCGTCTAGCCGTTCATACAAGTCCCTAATTAAGGAACAAGTGATTATGCTACCTTTGCACGGTCAGGATACCGCGGCCGTTTAACTACAGTCACTGGGCAGGCAATGCCTCTAATACTTGTAATGCTAGAGGTGATGTTTTTGGTAAACAGGCGGGGTCCTAGTTTGCCGAGTTCCTTTTATTTTGGTTAATCTTTCCTTATAGCACTCCTGTGTTGGGTTAACAGGTTAATTTTAGATAAGTTGATTTAATAAATATTATCTATTGTCTGGTAACTAACAATGGTTATCCGGATGGTTATACACTTGTGCTTGGAGAATAAATTCTCGTTACTCATATTAACAGTATCTCTTCTATAAAGATATAGAATGACCCAATTTTAAATATAGGAATTTAATGGAATTTTAGGATTAGTTGGTTTTTTATGTTGAGCTTGAACGCTTTCTTTATTGGTGGCTGCTTTTAGGCCTACAATGGTTAAGTAATATTTGTTATTTATTCACTATTAAAGGTTTTTTCCATTCCTAAAGAGCTGTCCCTCTTTTGGCTATAATTTAAACTTACGTTTAGATTTTAGATTCTTATAGTAAGTTTAAAGTTGAACTGAAATTCATTTTTTGGGTAACCAGCTATCACCAAGCTCGTTAGGCTTTTCACCTCTACCTAAAAATCTTCCCACTATTTTGCTACATAGACGGGTTGATTCATAAAATTGTTTTTAGGTAGCTCGTTTGGTTTCGGGGTTTCTAGCTTAAATTCTTTTAGTTAGAATGTTTCTAGTTAAATCATTATGCAAAAGGTACAAGGTTTAATCTTTGCTTATTTTTACTTTTTATTAAGATCTTTCATCTTTCCCTTACGGTACTAGTTCTATAGCTCCTATATAGAATTTCTTTCTCCAATACTTTTATGAAATAAATGTTTTGTTTTATAGTTTGGTGTAGTTATATGAATTTTTGTTAGGGCTAGGATTGGTTCAAAGTGTTCATTTATCTATGAATTCTTCTGGGTGTAGGCCAGATGCTTTATGTTAAGCTACACTGTGATTATTCCAAGCACACTTTCCAGTATGCTTACCTTGTTACGACTTATCTCCTCTAATAAATTTATTACTAGGAATTATTTATAGTTTAGTATATTTAACTTGAGGAGGGTGACGGGCGGTGTGTGCGTACTTCATTGCTCTATTCAATTAAGCTCTCTATTCTTAATTTACTACTAAATCCTCCTTTGTCCTTTAGTTTCATAAAGGATATCGTAATGTTCTTATGTAGAAAATGTAGCCCATTGCTTCCCATCTCATTGGCTACACCTTGACCTAACGTTTTTATGGTTGTTCTCTTGCTTACTTTTGTACCTTTTAAGGGTTTGCTGAAGATGGCGGTATATAGACTGGATTAGCAAGGGATGGTGAGGTAAAGCGGGGTTTATCGATTATAGAACAGGCTCCTCTAGATGGATATAAAGTACCGCCAAGTCCTTTGAGTTTTAAGCTGTAGCTAGTAGTTCTCTGGCAAATAATTTTGTTGTGAAATTATTTTGGTTTAGGGCTAAGCATAGTGGGGTATCTAATCCCAGTTTGGATCTTAGCTATCGTGTTTTATGAAGATTTTAGAATTACTTTCGTTATTGTGTTTAGGTTCTAACGATGAATTTTCACATATTAGTTGAATTTTAATTCTATTTGTCTTTGGTTCAATTAACACGTTTTACGCCGGATATAATTAGTTAGGGTTAATCGTATGACCGCGGTGGCTGGCACGAAATTTACCAACCCTAAGAGGTATAGCTTAGTCGAACTTTCGTTCATTGCTTAATGTTTATCACTGCTGAGTCCCGTGGGGGTGTGGCTAGGCAAGGTGTCTTTAGCTATTTTATGTGCTTGATACCCTCTCCTTAAATTTTAAGAAATTCTTTAAGGGATTTTACACTGGTTTATGGATGTTTGCATGTGTAATCTTACCTCCAACTAATTATAAGGCTAGGACCAAACCTTTTGTTTATGGGATAAAAGGATCCATCTAAGCATTTTCAGTGCTTTGCTTTATTATTAAGCTACATTAAC